TTAAAAATAAGCTAAATTAAGCTTTTGGGTTCATACCCCAACTATAAAGGAAATCCCTTTTTTTTAAAAATAAAGTGCCTGATTAAAGGATTATTCTGATAGGATAAATTAAGTAATTATTTTACCTTTATTATATTTTATAGAATCAAACTATATCTATTAATATCAAAAATTAATGTGCATCTTACACTAAAATATAATAATTAAATTTTATAAATTTAATATGAAAATGTTAATTTATTTTCTATTTTAAATTACTTTTTTTTTTAATTCCCCTAAAATATTTTTTTTATTCATTCTTTCTTTTAGATCTTTAATTTCTATTTCTTCTCATTCTTGATTAGGATGCTGAATCGGATTAGAAATTAACTTATTAAGATTTATCCCCCTTATTTCTCATTCTAATAATTTATTAGCTTCAGAAGCAGCATTAAAATATTTTTTAACTCAATCAATTGCCTCAATTAATTTTTTATTTATTATTTTAATAAAAATATTATTAATAAAAAATTTTGAAATTAATTTATTTATTTCAATTATAATTAATTCATCAATATTAATAAAAATAGGATCTGCCCCATTCCATTTTTGATTCCCTAATATTGTAGAAGGATTATCTTGATTTAATAATTTTATTTTAATAACTTGACAAAAAATTACCCCTATAATTTTATTGTCATATTATTTTAATAAAAATTTCATTTTTTTTATTATTTTATTAAATGTTATTATTGGGGCAATTGGAGGTTTAAATCAAACTTCTTTACGAAAATTATTAGCTTTTTCATCAATTAATAACTTAGGATGAATATTATTTTCTATTATAATTAGAGAAAATTTATGATTATTTTATTTAATAGTATATTCATTTATAATTAGAACTATATGCTTTTTATTTTTTACTTTAAATATATTTTTTATTAATCAACTTTTTATAAACAATATAAATTCAATAATTAAAATCAATCTATTAATTAATTTTTTATCTTTGGGGGGGCTACCTCCTTTTATTGGATTTTTCCCAAAATGAATTATTATTAATTTTTTAATTGATAATAATTTGTATTTTATATTATTTATTTTTATTATAATGAGTTTAATTATATTATTTTTTTATATTCGAATTATTTATTCTTCATTTATATTTAATTATTTTAAAATAAAATGAATAAAAATTTTTATCAAAAATAATTATTTTTTTTTTATTAATTTATTATCCTTTTTTTCTATCTCAGGAATTATTTTTAGAACTTTTTTTTTTTATTAATTTTTCAAGGTTTTAAGTTAAAATAAACTAATAATCTTCAAAATTATATATAAAGAATATTTCTTTAAGCCTTAATATTAAAGAATATTCCTTAAAATTTGCAATTTTATATCATTTTTGAATATAAGACTAAGATTAACTCAATAATTAATAAAAGAGATTAAATCTCGTTAATAAATTTACAATTTATCGCTTAAATCTCAGCCATTTTATTTAGCGAAAATGACTTTATTCAACAAATCATAAAGATATTGGAACTCTATATTTTATTTTTGGAATTTGAGCCGGAATAGTTGGGACTTCTTTAAGTTTACTAATTCGAGCAGAATTAGGTAATCCAGGATCTTTAATTGGAGATGATCAAATCTATAATACTATTGTAACAGCTCATGCATTTATTATAATTTTTTTTATAGTTATACCTATTATAATTGGAGGATTTGGAAATTGATTAGTTCCTTTAATATTAGGAGCCCCTGATATAGCTTTCCCACGAATAAATAATATAAGTTTTTGACTTTTACCCCCATCATTAACTTTATTAATCTCAAGAAGAATTGTAGAAAATGGAGCAGGAACAGGATGAACAGTTTACCCCCCACTTTCATCTAATATTGCCCATGGAGGAAGATCTGTTGATTTAGCTATTTTTTCCTTACATTTAGCTGGAATTTCATCAATTTTAGGTGCAATTAACTTTATTACCACTATTATTAATATACGTCTTAATAATATATCATTTGATCAATTACCATTATTTGTATGAGCCGTAGGGATCACAGCTTTCCTTCTACTTTTATCCCTTCCAGTTTTAGCAGGAGCAATCACCATATTATTAACTGATCGTAATTTAAATACATCATTTTTTGACCCTGCTGGAGGAGGAGACCCTATTTTATATCAACATTTATTTTGATTTTTCGGACATCCTGAAGTTTATATTTTAATTTTACCCGGATTTGGAATAATTTCACACATTATTTCTCAAGAAAGAGGAAAAAAGGAAACATTTGGATGCTTAGGAATAATTTATGCTATAATAGCAATTGGACTATTAGGATTCATTGTATGAGCACATCATATATTTACAGTAGGAATAGATATTGACACTCGAGCTTATTTTACTTCAGCAACAATAATTATTGCTGTTCCTACAGGTATTAAAATTTTTAGATGACTAGCAACTTTACATGGAACCCAAATTAATTACAGTCCATCAATTTTATGAAGATTAGGATTTGTATTTTTATTCACAGTAGGGGGATTAACAGGAGTAATTTTAGCTAATTCATCTATTGATATTACTTTACATGATACTTATTATGTTGTAGCTCATTTTCATTATGTTCTTTCTATGGGAGCAGTATTTGCTATTATAGGAGGATTTGTACATTGATATCCTTTATTTACTGGATTATCTTTAAACCCATATTTATTAAAAATCCAATTTTTTATTATATTTATTGGGGTCAATTTAACTTTTTTTCCCCAACATTTTTTAGGTTTAGCGGGAATACCTCGACGATATTCAGATTACCCAGATTCATACATTTCATGAAATATTATTTCATCATTAGGTTCTTATATCTCTTTATTAGCAGTAATACTTATTCTAATTATTATATGAGAATCTATAATTAACCAACGAATTATTTTATTTTCATTAAATTTAACATCATCAATTGAATGATATCAAAATCTTCCCCCTGCTGAACATTCATATAATGAATTACCTATTTTAAGTAATTTCTAATATGGCAGATTATATGTAATGGATTTAAACCCCATTTATAAAGGATTATCCTTTTTTTAGAAGTGGCAACATGATCTAATTTAAATTTTCAAAACGGAGCTTCCCCTTTAATAGAACAAATTATTTTTTTTCATGATCATACTTTAATTATTTTAATTATAATTACAATTTTAGTTGGTTATTTAATATTAAATTTATTATTTAATAAATATATTAATCGATTTTTATTAGAAGGACAAATAATTGAACTAATTTGAACTATTTTACCAGCTATTACATTAATTTTTATTGCTTTACCATCTTTACGACTATTATATTTATTAGATGAATTAAATAACCCATTAATTACATTAAAGTCTATTGGACATCAATGATATTGAAGTTATGAATATTCAGATTTTAATAATATTGAATTTGATTCTTATATAATCCCATCTAATGAATTATCGTCAAATAATTTTCGATTATTAGATGTTGATAATCGAATTATTTTACCAATAAATAATCAAATTCGAATTATGGTTACAGCAACAGATGTTATTCACTCTTGAACTGTTCCTTCTTTAGGTGTTAAAATTGATGCTAATCCAGGACGATTAAATCAAACAAATTTTTTTATTAATCGTCCTGGAATTTTTTATGGACAATGTTCTGAAATTTGTGGAGCTAATCATAGATTTATACCTATTGTAATTGAAAGAATTGCTATTAAAAATTTTATTAACTGAATTAATAATTATTCTTCATTAGATGACTGAAAGCAAGTACTGGTCTCTTAAACCATTTTATAGTAAATTAGCAATTACTTCTAATGAAAGAATTAGTTAAAATATAACATAAATATGTCAAATTTAAATTATTATTATAAATAATATTCTTTTATTCCACAAATAATACCAATTAATTGATTAATTTCTTTTTTTTTTTTTTTATTAATTTATTTAATTTTTAATATCTTAAATTATTATATTTTTAATGTTAATATTAAAAATAAAAATAATTTTAATAAAAAATATTTAAATAAAAATCTTATTTGAAAATGATAAGTAATTTATTTTCTATTTTTGATCCTTCAACTAATATTTTTAATCTTTCATTAAATTGATTAAGAACAATTTTAGGTTTAATATTTATCCCCTATACTTTTTGATTAATTCCTAATCGTCATCATATATTTTGAAATTTCATTTTAATCAAACTCCATAATGAATTTAAAACATTAATAAAAAATAATTATTTCCAAGGATCAACTTTTATCTTTATTTCAATATTTTCATTTGTTTTATTTAATAATTTTTTAGGATTATTTCCATATATTTTCACAAGAACAAGTCATTTAACTTTATCCTTATCAATTTCTCTACCATTGTGATTAAGATTTATAATATACGGATGAATTAATAATTCTCAACATATATTTATTCATATAATTCCTCAAGGAACTCCAACAATTCTAATACCTTTTATAGTTTTAATTGAAACTATTAGTAATATTATTCGACCTGGAACTTTAGCTGTTCGTTTAACTGCAAATATGATTGCAGGACATTTATTAATAACTTTATTAAGAGGCACTGGACCTATAATACCATCTTATTTAATTATTATTTTAGTTATTATTCAAGTTTTATTATTGATTCTTGAATCAGCAGTTGCCATTATTCAATCTTATGTTATTGCAATCTTAAGAACTCTTTATTCTAGTGAAGTAAATTAATGAAAATAAATCATAATCACCCATTTCATTTAGTAGATTATAGACCATGACCATTAACTGGTGCTATTGGAGTATTAACATTAGTAACTGGTATAGTAAAGTGATTTCATAACTTCAATATAAATTTATTAATCTTAGGTTATTTAATTGTTATTTTAACTATATTTCAATGATGACGAGATGTATGTCGTGAAGGAACTTATCAAGGAAAACATACAATTTTAGTAACTAAAGGTCTTCGATGAGGAATAATTTTATTTATTGTTTCAGAAATTTTTTTCTTTTTATCTTTTTTTTGAGCATTTTTTCATAGAAGTTTATCCCCTAATATTGAAATTGGTTCAATATGACCTCCCATAAATATTACACCTTTTAACCCATTTCAAATTCCCCTTCTCAATACTATTATTTTAATCAGATCAGGAGTTTCGGTTACATGAGCCCATCATGCTTTAATAGAAAATAATGATTCTCAAGTTACTCAAGGACTTTTTATTACAATTATTTTAGGAATTTATTTTACAATTCTTCAAGCATATGAATATTTTGAAGCACCTTTCACAATCGCAGATAGAATTTATGGATCAACATTTTTCATAGCAACAGGGTTTCATGGATTACATGTTATTATTGGAACATTATTTTTATTGATTTGCTTAATTCGACATATTAATAATCATTTTTCAAAAAATCATCACTTTGGATTTGAAGCAGCAGCCTGATATTGACATTTTGTAGATGTAGTATGATTATTCCTCTATATTTCTATTTATTGATGAGGAAATTAATTATTTATATAATATATTTAGTATATTTGACTTCCAATCAAAAAGTTTAATAATTTTAATATAAATAATTATTTTAATAACAACTATTTTAATTTTAATTACAATTATTTCCAATATTATAATGTTTTTATCTATTATTTTATCAAAAAAATCGTTCTCTGATCGAGAAAAATGTTCACCATTTGAATGTGGGTTTGATCCTAAATCTAATGCTCGTATTCCATTTTCTCTACATTTTTTTCTTATTACAGTAATTTTTTTAATTTTTGATGTAGAAATTGCTTTAATTTTCCCTATTATCCCCTTATTTAAGATAGTAAACTTTATTATTTGAACTAAGATTAGATTATTTTTTATTATTATTTTATTAATTGGCTTATACCATGAGTGAAATCAAAATATATTAAATTGAACAAGTTAATAATAATTTATATATGTATATATATATATATATATATATATAGGATTATAGTTTAATTAAAACATTTGATTTGCATTCAAAAAATATTGATATTTAATCAATTTATCTTAAATAAGAAGCAATTTGCATTTAATTTCGACTTAAAAGATAGAGTTTATTACTCCTTATTTATGTATTAATTGAAACCAAATAGAGGTATATCACTGTTAATGATAAAATTGAATAAAAAATTCCAATTAAATATAATTTATATTTAGAAATATAAAGTTTAAAATTAAGCTGCTAACTTAATTTTTAGTGGTTAAACTCCATTAATATTTCTTATAAAATTTATATAGTTTAAAATAAAAACATTACATTTTCATTGTAAAAATAAAAAAATTTTTTTATAAATATTTATTTAAAGATAAATTTATCTCCCTAATATCTTCAATATTATACTCTAACTATAAGCTATTTAAATTTTTAAATATTTAATAATAATATAAATAAAATAAATATTATTCATAAAACAAATCTAAATAAATAAATCTTAAAATTATTATTATGAAAAATATTATAATAAACAGAATAACTTTTAATAATATTAAATATTCCTATCCCTCTATAAATTTCTCTTCACCCTAAATCAATATTTTTTATTAAATTTTGTCTGAAATTTAAAAAATAATAGTTTAAACCATATGTTCTTAAATTAGGTATAAATCATATTAAACATAAAAAATTTCTCAAATTATAAGTTATTATAAATTTATTAATAGAATAAATATTTATATTTCTAACTAAAAATCCTATAATTCCCCCTAATAAACTAATATAAATTACTATTATTTTTAAATTAAAAGGTAAATAAATTATATAAGGATAAGAAAATAATAATCATCTTAAAAATCTACCTCTGATCACTCTTATAAATAATAAAACAAATATTCTCTTTAACATAACATAATCTTCATCATATAAATTATAAACTCTAATTAAATTAAAATCATTAATTATTAAATATATAACTAAACGAAATCTATAATATATTGTCAAACCTGTAGATAAATAATATAATAAGAAAACTAAAAAATTTAAATTACTAAATCTTACTATTTCTAAGATTAAATCCTTAGAATAAAACCCTGCAAAAAAAGGAATACCACATAAAGCTATATTAGAAATATTTATACATAGGGAAGTTAAAGGAATATATAATCTAATACCTCCTATAAAACGAATATCTTGGGTATCATTCATTATATGAATAATAACCCCAGCACACATAAATAATAAAGCTTTGAATATTGCATGAGTTAAAAGATGAAAAAAAGCTAAATTAGGTAAACCTATTCTTAAAATTCTTATTATAAGACCTAATTGTCTTAGAGTTGATAAAGCAATAATTTTTTTTAAATCAAATTCATAATTAGCAGAAATACCAGCTATAAATATAGTTAGACCTGATAATAATAATAAAATTTTAAAAAAAATTATATCTACTAATAATATATTAAAACGAATTAGTAAATAGACCCCAGCAGTCACTAAAGTTGAAGAATGAACCAATGAAGAAACAGGAGTAGGAGCTGCTATAGCAGCTGGTAATCAAGAACTAAAAGGAATTTGAGCTCTTTTAGTTATAGCTGCTATAATAATTATTGATCCAATTATTTTTATTTCAAAATCATTTTTTATTATTTCTAAATAAAAAATATAATTTCAACTACCATAATTTAATATTCAAGAAATAACTATTAAAATTAAAACATCACCAATTCGATTTGACAATGCAGTTAGTATCCCAGCATTATAAGACTTTAAATTTTGATAATAAATTACCAAACAATAGGAAACTAAACCTAAACCATCTCATCCTAATAAAATTCTTACAATATTAGGACTAATAATTAATAATATTATAGAAAATACAAATAATAAAACTAATATAATGAATCGTCTTAAATTCAATTCTGATCTTATATATCTTTTTCTATAAAAAATTACAACTGAAGAAATTAATATAACAAATATTATAAATGTTAAAGATATTCAATCTAGTAAAACAGATATTACAATTCTAATTGAATTAAAAGAAATAACCTCTCATTCTAAAAAAATCACTAAGTTATTTATAATAAAATATAAAGTTATTATAAATATAAATATTCTTATTATAAATAAAAAAAAAAAAGAAATAAAACAAATTGAATATTTTAAATTATTTATAACTTAAAATGAAATTTATTTCATATTTTTGACACCACAAATCAATATTTTTATTAAATTATTTAAATTAAAATCAAACCATTCTATAATCAATTTTTATAATTATAAAATTTAAAGGCAATCAATGTAATATTAATATTAAATATTCTCGTGAAACTCCAGTATAATATCCATATAGCCCAGAATAATATTTACCATGTTGAATAAAAGAATATAAATATAATCTATAACCAGCTCTAAAAAAAGAGATTATTATTAATATAATTATTGAAAATCAAGATCAACTTAATAATCTATTAATTAATCTAATTTCACCAACTAAATTTAATCTAGGAGGAGCAGCCATATTTGAAGATATTATTAAGAATCATCACAAACTTATTGAAGGTATAAAATTCATTATTCCTTTATTAATATATAAACTTCGTCTATGTAAACGTTCATATAAAATATTAGCTAAACAAAATATACCTGAAGAACATAATCCATGACCAATTATTAAAATATAAGAACCTATAAAACCTCAATAATTTATAATTATAATTCCACAAATAACAATTCTTATATGAGCTACTGAAGAATAAGCAATTAAAGACTTAATATCAACCTGACAAAAACATTTTAAACTAATATAAAATCCCCCTAATAAACTAATAATAATTCAAATATAATTTAATTTATAATTAACTTCCTGTAAAAAAATTAAAATACGTAATAATCCATAACCTCCCAATTTTAATATAATACCAGCTAAAATTATTGAACCTGATACAGGAGCTTCTACATGAGCCTTAGGTAGTCATAAATGAACAAAATACATAGGCATTTTAACTAAAAAAGCTATAATTATAGAAAAGTATAATAAATAATAATTTATATTAAAAAACTTCAAAAAATAAAATATTATTCTATTTATTTCATTATAAATAAAAAAAATTCCTATTAATATTGGCAAAGAAACAAATAAAGTATAAAATAATAAATATATACCTGCTTGAATTCGCTCAGGTTGATATCCTCAACCAATAATTAATATTAAAGTAGGAATCAAACTACCTTCAAAAAATAAATAAAATATAAATAAATTTATAACACTAAAAGTTAAATATAATATAATTATTAAAAAAACAACATTAAATAAAAAAAAATTAACATAATAATTTTCTTTTAGTAAATTCTCTCTAGATATAATTATTAAAATAGTAATTCAAATTCTTAATAAAATTAAACCATAAGATAATATATCACAAGAGTATATATATGTTAAATTAGAAAAATTTATAATTACAACATTTAAATTTATAAATATTAATATTAATAATAATAATAATATTTGAACCATTCAAAATATATTTTTTATAAAACATAAAGGCATTATAAAAATTATTATAAATAAAAATTTTATCATTTTTTAATATTAAATTAAATTTTTAACTATAATAAATTAAATCTCTGAAAATAATCATTACCATGGGTTCGAATTATAGAAACTAAAATTGATAATCCTAATGCCCCCTCACAAACTGAAAAAACTAAAAATAATATTAATAAATATATATCATATTCAATATTTATTAATATAATTATGAATAAAAAAAAAATTCTTAAAACTAAATATTCTAATCTTAATAAAACAATTAATAAATGTTTATGTTTAGAAACAAAAATTAAATTTCCAATAACAAATATTATAATAAAAATAAACATGTTTATCATTAGTTTTTATAGTTTAAAAAAAACATTGGTCTTGTAAATCAAAATTAAAATTATTTTTTTAAAAACTTCAAAGAAAAAGATTTTCTTTATCTATAATCTCCAAAATTATTATTTTTAAATAAACTATTCTTTGAAATTTTAAAAATTATACTATCTTTATTAATTATAATCTTTTCTTCTATAATATTTTTTTTTTATAACCCTTTATCAATAGGATTAATAATTCTTTTACAAACTATATTAGTTTGTTTATTAAGAGGAATATTAATTAAAACTTATTGATTTTCTTACATTTTATTTTTAACTTTTTTAGGAGGATTATTAGTTTTATTTATTTATGTTTCTAGAATTGCCTCTAATGAATTATTTAACTTATCAATTAATATAAAAATTACTTTAATTTTTTTTTTTTTATTAATTTTAATATTACAATTTATATTTATAAATAATTTAATTTGAATAAATTTATCAAATAACTCAGATATAATTAATTTATTAAATTCTTATTTTAATTTAAATAATTTAAATAATAAAGTTAATTTAAGAAAAATATATAATAATCAAACATTTATAACTATAATAATATTAATTATTTACTTATTTATTACGTTAATTGCAGTAGTAAAAATTACAAATATTTTTTATGGTCCAATTCGATCATCAATTTAAAATTAAATGATAAATCAAAATTTACCTATCCGAAAAAATCATCCTATTTTAAAAATTATTAATGGATCATTAATTGATTTACCTTCACCTTCCAATATTTCTTCATGATGAAATTTTGGATCTTTATTAGGATTATGTTTAATTATTCAAATTTTAACAGGATTATTTTTAACTATATATTATACAGCAAATATTGAATTAGCTTTTTATAGAGTTAATTATATTTGCCGAAATGTAAATTATGGGTGACTAATTCGTACATTACATGCTAATGGTGCTTCTTTTTTTTTTATTTGCATCTATTTACATATCGGACGAGGAATTTATTATGAATCATTTAATTTAAAATATACATGAATAGTAGGAGTTTTAATTTTATTTTTACTTATAGCTACCGCTTTTATAGGTTATGTTTTACCTTGAGGACAAATATCTTTCTGAGGAGCAACAGTAATTACTAACCTTTTATCTGCTATTCCTTATTTAGGATCAATACTAGTAAATTGAATTTGGGGAGGATTTGCAGTTGATAATGCTACACTAACTCGATTTTATACATTTCATTTTTTACTACCATTTATCATTTTAATAATAACTATAATTCATTTATTATTCTTACATCAAACAGGTTCTAATAATCCTTTAGGTATCAATAGAAACTTAGATAAAATTCCATTTCACCCATTTTTCGTTTATAAAGACTTAATTGGATTTATTGTTATATTAATGATTTTAATTTTATTAACCTTAATCAATCCTTATTTATTAGGAGATCCAGATAATTTTATTCCAGCTAATCCTTTAGTAACCCCAGTTCATATTCAACCTGAATGATATTTTTTATTTGCTTATGCAATTTTACGATCAATCCCTAATAAATTAGGAGGTGTAATTGCTTTAGTAATATCTATTTTAATTTTAATTATTTTACCCTTTACTTTTAATAAAAAAATTCAAGGTATTCAATTTTATCCAATTAATCAATTGTTATTTTGATCTTTAATTTCTATAATTATTTTATTAACATGAATTGGAGCACGACCAGTTGAAGATCCATATATTTTAACAGGACAAATTCTCACTGTATTATATTTTTCTTATTTCATTATTAACCCAATTCTAAATAAATATTGAGATAATTTATTATTTAATAAATAAATAATTAATTAATGAGCTTGTTATAAGCATTTGTTTTGAAAACTTAAGAAAGAATTTATATTCTATTAATTTATACTAAAAAAAAATCAAATTTTAATAAATAAAAATTTTAAATCCTAATAATAATAATAAAAAATTTAAAGAAATAGGTAAATATCTTTTTCAAGCTAAATATATTAATTTATCATATCGATAACGAGGTAAAGTACCTCGAACTCAAATAAATAAAAAAGAAATAAATAACAATTTTAAATAAAAAATAATATTCAAAAAATAACCCCCTATATAAATAATAATAAATAATAATCTTATAAATAAAATTCTAGAATACTCAGCTAAAAAAATTAATGCAAATCCCCCACTTCTATACTCAACATTAAATCCTGAAACTAATTCTCTTTCCCCCTCTGCAAAATCAAAAGGAGTTCGATTAGTTTCAGCCAATCTAGAAGATATTCAACATAAACTTAAAGGAAATATTATTAACAAAAATCATATATTTTTCTGGAAAATTATAAAACTTAATAAATTAAAATCTATGATTATAATAATTCTAGATATTAAAATTAAAGCCAAACTAACTTCATAGGAAATGGTCTGAGCGACAGCACGTAGTCCCCCCAATAAAGCATAATTAGAATTTGAAGATCAACCTGCAATTATAACAGTATAAACCCCTAAACTTGTACAACATAAAAAAAATAAAATACCTAAATTAAAACTAACTATATTAAAATAATAGGGAATTAATATTCAAATTATTAATGATAAAATAAATCTAATAACAGGAGAAAAATAATAAGATATATAATTAGAAAAATTTGGGTATGTTTGTTCCTTAGTAAATAACTTAATAGCATCAGAAAAAGGCTGTAATACCCCAATCAACCCAACCTTATTAGGTCCTTTACGGATTTGAATATAACCTAATACCTTTCGCTCTAATAAAGTTAAGAAAGCAACACCAATTAGAACCCCTAAAATTAGAATAATTAAGCCTAAAAAAATTATATATATGTCTTTATTAATCATTTACTATCTATATAATTAAACTCATATATTTTTGGCTTCTAAAACCATTACATTTTTCTGCCAAAATAGTATCAATTTAATTAAATAAATTTTACTTTAACTTATTTTAATAATATTCTTCATAATTAAATCTAATTTAAATATTCAATCCTTTCGTACTAAAATATTTTTTTTTTTAAAAGATAGAAACCAACCTGGCTTACACCGGTTTGAACTCAGATCATGTAAGATTTTAATGATCGAACAGATCAAAATTTTAAACTTCTGCATTTAAATTTTATCTTAATCCAACATCGAGGTCGCAAACTTTTTTTTTTATACGAACTAAAAAAAAAAATTACGCTGTTATCCCTAAGGTAATTTTTTCTTATAATCAATATTATTGGATCAATAAATCACTTATTTATGTATATTAACTTAAAAAAAGTTTTTTTTATTTTTTTATCACCCCAACAAAATATTTTATTAATTTTAATAAATAATTCTTATTTATAAAAAATCTTAATTAATTTTAATATAAAACTCTATAGGGTCTTCTCGTCTTTTTAATTTATTTTAACTTTTTAATTAAAAAATTAAATTATATATATTAATATAAAGACAGTTAATATTTCATTCAATCTTTCATACAAGTCATCAATTAAATGACTAATGATTATGCTACCTTTGTACAGTCAAAATACTGCAGCCCTTTAATAAATTATCAGTGGGCAGATTAGACTTTAAATTATTTTCAAAAAGACATGTTTTTGATAAACAAGTGAATATTAATTTTTGCCGAATTCCTTTTTATTAATTTAAATAAAATTAATAATTTTATTTATTTTATATACTAATTTTATCATTTTAACTAATTTATTTAAATTAAAAATTATTTTTATATAAAAAAGCAAATAATTATTAAATTTTATATTTTAAATAAAATTATTTATAATAAATTAAAATTTATTAACAATTTAAATTATACAAATTTTAAATTAATAATATTATATTTATACAAATTTAATTTAAAGCTTATCCCCTAAAATATAAAATTTACTTAAAATTAAATTTATTAATAAATTTAATTTTAAGTAAATTTAAAATTAAATTTTTTTCTATAAAAACTAGATATATTTAAAAACGATTAACATTTCATTTCAAATTAATTATTTAAAATATTTATGCAACAATAACTTTATTAATTAATTATCTCTTTTAAATTCGAGAATTTTTTCACTAAAAATTTTTATTAATAAACTCTGATACACAAGATACACTAAATTAAAATTACTTTTAAATTATTTTATTTTAATTTATTTCAAATTTCTTTCTCAATACTAATTAACTATAAATTTTTAAATTTTTTCTTTATAAATACTTTAACCCCCATTAAATATTTATTAAAAATTTTTTTATTATTTTATTAATTATTAATTTTTCCCCTCAAATTAATTAATATAAATTAATAATCTTTTCAATGTAAATGAAATACTTTTCAAGCTCTAATTTGATCTTTCTAGAAACACTTTCCAGTACCTCTACTTTGTTACGACTTATTTCAATTTTCTATATGAAAGCGACGGGCAATATGTACATATTTTAATTTTTAATCATTTTAATAAATTAAATAAAATTACATTTAAATCCACCTTAAATTAATTTTTACAAATTAATATTCGTTTAAATTATTTTATTGTAATCCATTATATTCTTAATTATAATCTACATCTTGATCTGATTTAAATTTTAATAAAAATTTTAAAATATTATTTTTATAAAAAAATATTTTTTTAACAACGATATATAAAATTTTAAATTAAGTAAATTTATTCGTGGATTATCAATTATTAAACAGATTCCTCTAAATGAACTAAAATACCGCCAAATTATTTAAGTTTCAATAAATAATTATATACTATTTTAGTATTATAAATTTAAATTTTAATAATAGGGTATCTAATCCTAGTTTTTTATAAAATTTTTTAAATCATAAATATAAAATAAATTTTTATTAAATTAAAATTTCACTTAATAATTTAAAATTTAATTTAAGATAAATTTTTATTTATTAATTACTAAAAAAATTTAATTTAATTTTTGTATAACCGCAACTGCTGGCACAAAATTTGTTATTAATTTTCATATTACTAAATCTTAATTACTTAATTTTTTAATATAAATTACTACACTATAAAATAAAATATTATTTAAATATATTAAATTTTACTAAAATTTATATGTAAAATAAATTTATAATAAATTTTTTAAACTATAAAAATTTATTTTATATTTATATTTTTTTGAATAGATTTTTTTTTTTTTTTTTTTATATTAAAATATTTAATATAAATTATTAAATTTTGAATAATTTCTCTTATTTTTCTTTCTTAACATTAAGTTTAAATACAAATTCATTAATAAACAATTACAATTCATTTAAATTAAAAAATATTAATATGTTTATATTAATTCTTTTACTGTTAGGATATTAAATTATAAATATATTAATATATTAAATATTTAATATAAATATATTTAAATAAATTTATTAATGAAAATAATTATATTATATATATATATATATATATATATATATATATATATATAAATATAAATGCCGTAGTTATTTTTTTTTCATATAAATGAAAAAAAAAATAAA